TTATTATTGTTTATTGCGTAGTAGGGAGTAATTAGAGTTTTGGCCTATGGAGCATTATTTTGCAAAATTTTTACAAGTACTAAAATATGAGTCATATTTTGTGAACTACTAGAATTGATCAGGACATAGGGTTTGATAGTTGATAATATATGTCTTTCAAGTTCTTAATGTTTTTGGGGTTTGGCATTAAGAGGGTTGGGGGTGGGGGGGGTTTGGAGAGTTAAAATATAGTATTGAATAATTTTATGTCTAACAAGCATGAATAATTAGCCTTGGGTGATTGGGTTATGAGGACTAATGATTCTTCACCGTAGGTGCGTCTAGACTGTGTGCTGTCCTCTCATGCCTTGACGGCTATGTTGATGAAAGTAGGCCAAAATAAAAAAATACCAAATGCATGACACCACAGTTATGTTGGTCATGGGCTGATTAGACCCGATACCATCGAGATGTCTTATTTAAGGGGAACGTATGGGCGATAACGCATTTGATGGCCCTGAAGTAAGAACCAGATGTCTGATAAAGTTTCAGTTTAGCTACCCCCAAGTTTAATGGGCCCGGAGCGAGAAGAGGGGCATAGGTGGGCGGGTTGTTGGTTTCACGGAGGATGGTAGATTAATAGACCAGATGGGGAAGGGGATAGTCATATGGAAGAGAAGGGTTTATGACTGTATGGTGTATGTCAGATAACACAGATATGTCTTTAGAACATTAATTTAATGTATTAGGTATAATATTCATGGTGAATGACAGTTTATGTTGAGTATTGTTTTATGTGTTATATCATTGATTTAATTTACCTGCTTATATGCTTGGGGGAAATAATTTAATGTACGATATACATAGATGTACTATTGTACTATGTAAATTTATGTACTCAAGAAGTAGTTTAACTAGAATACCAGCTTTGGGTGCTGGTGGTGGGGAATTAGTTCCTTCTTCTTGATGTCTTGAGAAGAGAAGTTCTTCATTTCAGGTTTACAAGACCAGAGTAATGTTTATACTATCAAGACATGGATATAGTTTCAGTATTTTATCTTCAATAATTCCTGAGATTGGTATGAGAACTAAGATGATTGAGAAGTATGAGATGGAAGCTATCTGGCCGATGATAATAAATGGGTGTTCTACTGGTTGGCCCCCAATTCAGGTTAAGATCAGTAGGTTAGCTACTAGGATTCAGTACAGGATTTGTGTGATTGGACGGAATATTAGGCTTCGTTGTTTTGAAGTGTGTAGGAAAGGTATTAGGGCTAAAATTAGGATAGATAGGATTAAGGCTAGAACTCCTCCTAGTTTGTTGGGGATTGAGCGTAGAATGGCGTATGCAAATAGAAAATATCATTCGGGTTTAATATGTGGTGGAGTGTTAAGTGGATTGGCTGGTATGTAGTTGTCCGGGTCTCCTAGTATGTCTGGGAAGAACAATACTAGAGTTATGAGAAGTAAAAATATAATTAGGATACCTAGGATGTCTTTGATTGTGTAGTAGGGGTGAAATGGAATTTTATCTGCGTCTGAGTTTAATCCTGTTGGGTTGTTTGATCCTGTTTCGTGGAGGAAAAGAAGGTGAACGATCGCTAGGGCCGCGATGATAAATGGTAAGATGAAGTGGAAGGCGAAGAATCGAGTCAGGGTAGCTTTGTCTACTGAGAAGCCTCCTCAAATTCATTCGACTAGGGTTGTTCCAATGTATGGAATAGCTGATAGGAGGTTTGTAATAACTGTAGCTCCTCAGAATGATATTTGTCCTCATGGAAGGACATAGCCTATGAATGCTGTGGCTATTACTGCGAATAGTAGGAGCACTCCAATGTTTCAGGTTTCTATGAATGTATAGGATCCGTAGTATAGTCCTCGTCCTACATGAAGGAATAAGCAAATAAAAAATATTGAGGCTCCGTTTGCGTGTATATATCGGATTAGTCACCCGTAATTTACGTCTCGACAGATGTGTGTAACTGATGAGAAGGCTGTTATTGTATCTGATGTATAGTGTATGGCTAAGAATAGACCTGTGATGATTTGGACTATTAGGCAGATTCCAAGAAGGGACCCAAAGTTTCATCATGATGAAATATTTGATGGGGCGGGTAAGTCAATGAATGAGTGGTTAATGATTTTAAATAATGGATGTGTTTTTCGTATGTTTGTCATTAGATGTTTCTGTAGTTGAATTACAACGATGATTTTTCATGTCATTGGTCGCAGTTGAAAGCTGTGTAGAAACAATGAATAATTATATTTTTGTCTTAAGTTCATTATTTTTGGTAGGTTGTCTTGGGCTAGCGCTAAAGCCTTCACCTATTTATGGAGGTCTTGGTTTAATTGTTAGTGGGTTTGTTGGTTGTTTAATGGTTTTAGGGTTTGGCGGGTCGTTTTTAGGTTTAATAGTTTTTTTAATTTATTTGGGAGGGATGTTGGTTGTGTTTGGATACACGACTGCTATAGCTACTGAGGAGTATCCAGAGACTTGGGGTTCTAACTGGCTAATTTTGGGTTTTCTGGTATTGGGGGTGATTATGGAGGTTTTTGTAACTTATGCGCTTACTTACTACGATGAAGTTGGAGTAGTCAGTCTTGATGGTTTGGGAGATTGATTGATATATGAGGTAGATGAGATTGGAGTTATACTAGAAGGGGGGATTGGGGTAGCGGCAATATATAGTTGTGCTACTTGAATGATAGTAGTAGCTGGATGATCTTTGTTTGCTGGTATTTTTATTATTATTGAGATTACTCGAGATTAATGGAGTATAGGATAGCGATTAGGATGATGTTAATTAGGAATGATATGAAGTATAATTTAATTAAGCCTTTTTGTTTGGTTGTTAAAGTGGTTATGTTTGTGTGGAGAGTTGAGGTGGATTTTGGAATAATTTTTTCTAGTCAAATTAAGTCTAGGAGAGTTAGGGATGTTTTTAGGCTTAGGTTGAGAGATTTTATGGGTGTAATGCGGTGAATAATAGATGGAAAAAAGCCTAGTAAAGTTGAGAAGGATGAGTATGGGTTTGTTTTACTTATTGATAATTTTATGGTTAGGTTGTTTAGTTCTAGTGCGATCAGGAATCCTAATACTGAAATGATTAGGGCTGTAGTTTTTAAGAGTCATGGTATTGTGAGGACTGGGATGTTGGTTGGTGGTATGTTATGTGAGATAATAAATCCTGCGAAGATACTTCCGAATGCCAGGCGTTTGATCGGGTTTATGAGGTCTGGGTTGTTTTCGTTAATGGAGACTAGGGGAGGAAAACGTGGTTTTGTTATTGTTACGAAATAAATAATTCGTATGCTATATATAGCTGTTATAGAGGTGGCGATTAGTGTAATTAGTAGGGCTCAGGCGTTGGTGTTGCATGTATTGATTGCTTCAATAATTAGGTCTTTTGAGTAAAATCCTGTTAGGAACGGCATTCCTGTGAGGGCTAGGCTCCCGATTACTAGGCAGGATGAGGTGAATGGTATGGTTTTTGTGATGCTTCCTATTTTTCGGATGTCTTGTTCGTCTGCCAGGCTATGAATAATTGAGCCAGAGCATATAAAGAGCATGGCTTTGAAGAATGCGTGGGTACAGATATGTAGAAATGCTAGGTATGGTTGGTTTATCCCTAGTGTCACTATTATCAGGCCTAGCTGACTTGATGTGGAGAAAGCGATAATTTTTTTGATGTCGTTTTGGGTGAGAGCACAGATAGCTGTGAATAGTGTGGTTAGGGCTCCGAGGCATAGTATAGTTGTTAAAATAAAGTTGTTGCTAGTTGTTAGTGGATGAAATCGGACTAGTAGGAAGATTCCTGCGACTACTATTGTACTTGAGTGTAGTAGTGCTGAAACTGGTGTAGGGCCTTCTATTGCTGATGGTAGTCATGGGTGAAGGCCAAACTGTGCCGATTTCCCTGTGGCTGCGATTAGTAGTCCAAGAAGGGGAATTAGATTGTCGTTATTGTTGTATAGTATAATCTGTTGAAGTTCTCATGAGTTTATGTTTAGGGAAAATCAGATTATAGCTAGAATGAATCCGATGTCTCCGATGCGGTTATAGAGGATTGCTTGTAGGGCTGCAGTGTTTGCGTCTGTTCGTCCGTACCATCATCCAATTAGTAGAAAAGATATAATTCCTACTCCCTCCCAACCAATGAAAAGTTGTAATATGTTGTTGGCTGAAGTGAGGATGAGTATAGTAATTAGGAACAGTGTGAGATATTTAATGAATCGATTAATGTTTGGGTCTGAGTGTATGTATCATGAAGAGAATTGTATAATTGATCATGTAACAAAAAGGGCTACTGATATAAATAGGATGGAGAAAAAGTCAATTTTGAAGCTTATTTTGAGTTCTATTGAATTTATGGTAATTCAGTGTCAGGTTGTAATCATATATTCTATGTTATTGTGGAAGAATATTAATAGGGGTAAAAGGCTGACAATAAATGAGAATTTGATTGATGTAGTGGTATATAGTGGGAAGTTGATGTATTTATTTAGGTTTGTTATTGAAATTAGGATTGGGGATAGTAGTAGAATGAAGATTAATAAGATTGAGGTTGTGAAAATATTGATTACTTTTATTTGGATTTGCACCAAGGTTTTTGGTTCCTAAGACCAATGGATTACTACTATCCTATAAAAGTAAGAAAGCCATGTTTTTAGACATGGAAGCATGAATTAGCAGTTCTTGCATGCTTTCTTGGTGAATAAGGAGGTTTATTTCCTGTTGTTAGATTCACAGTCTAATGTTTTTTGTAAACTATATTCACATATTGTCAGGCCTGTAATTAGTTTTGGGCTGATGGTCAGAAGAATAAGTGGGATTATGTGAAGAGCTATCAGTGTTAACTCTCGTGTGTGTGATGGTTGGAGGTTAATTATATGGTTGGTTAGTTTGCCGCGTTGGGTGGTGATAATTATGTATATTGAGTACATACCTGTGATAATAATATTGATTCCTATAAGAATAATGGTAAGGTTTGATCAAGAAAATAGCGATATGGTAATGAATAATTCACCTATTAGATTGATTGAGGGAGGCAGAGCTAGATTAGCTAGGCTTGCTAACAATCACCATGTGGCTATAAGTGGGAAGATCATTTGTAGTCCTCGGGCTATGATTATAGTACGGCTGTGAATTCGTTCGTAGTTGGAGTTTGCTAGACAGAATAAGAGTGATGATGTGAGGCCATGAGCGATTATTAGTATTGTTGCTCCTATGAAACTTCATGGAGTTTGGATTATAATTGATGCAATGACAAGTGCTATATGGCTAACTGAGGAGTAGGCGATTAGTGACTTTAAATCTGTTTGGCGTAAGCAGATTGAGCTAGTTATAATTATACCTCATAGGGATAGAAGGATAAAAGGGTATGCTATGTATTTTGTTAGTGGGTCTAGGATAATGGAGATGCGAATTATTCCGTAGCTGCCTAATTTTAGAAGAATTGCTGCTAGAATTATTGACCCAGCAATTGGAGCTTCGACATGGGCTTTTGGGAGTCATAGGTGGACTCCATACAATGGTATTTTAATGAGAAATGCTATTATGCATGCCAATCATAGTAAGTTGTTAGATCATGAAGAGTCTAAGGTGTGTGTTGTAAATGATAGGATTATGAGATTTAGAGTTCCTATATGGTTTTGAATTAAGATAAGGGCAATTAGTAGTGGAATAGAACCGATTAGGGTATAAAATAGGAAATAAATTCCTGCGTTTAAACGTTCAGTTTGGTTCCCTCATCGGGTGATAATAATAAGTGTTGGAATTAAGGTTGCTTCAAATAAAATATAAAATATAATTAGTTCAGTTGCTGAGAAAGTTATGATTAGGAGAATTTGTAAGCTGATTAGTATTGAGATGTAGAGTTTTTGTAGTACGTTATTGTCTTTTTTTAGGTGGTTTTGGCTGGCTATTAATATTAGTGGCAGTAACCAGGCTGTCAAAATGATTAATGGTGTGGATAGGGTATCTGAGGAGAATATGTTTGAAAAGTTTTTGTAACTTTCGTCAGTTTGTCATAGAAGTGTCAGACTGACTAAGCTAATTAAGAAACTGTATGAGGTTACGTTTGTTCAGGTTTTTTTGGGGCCTGATAGTCAAGTTAGTGGAAGTAGCATTAGTGAGGGAATAATAATTTTTAGCATTGTAGGAGGTTTAGATTTTGGACGTAATCTGTTCCGTATGTATTTGAAACTTTTACTAGTAGGGCTAATCCTACAGCTGCTTCACAGGCTGCAAAGACTAAGATGGTAATAGGGATTGGCATGGAGCTTATGGAGTTGGAGTTTAGGGAGGTTACTGAAGTTATAATAAATAAGGATAATATTATGCCTTCAAGACATAGTAAGGTGGATATTAGGTGAGAGCGAAATATAAGTGTTCCTAGAAGTGATAGTGAAAAGGCTATAGTGAGGTTAAAGAAGGTGGATGACATGTTGGTAATTATGAGAATTATCATAATCTAATGAGTCGAAATCATTAATTTTTTTTAAACTAATTACCACTTATTCTGTCCATTCTAATCCTTTTTGTGTTCATTCATATGCTAAGCCTAGGGAAAGAATTGTGATTAGGATGAAGGCTATAGTTGTCATAGTAGAGGTTTTAATTGTTTGAATTGCTCATGGTAGAGGAAGTAGAAGGGCAATTTCTAGGTCAAATAATAGAAATGTAATTGCTACCAAGAAAAATTTTATTGAGAATGGTAGGCGTGCAGAGCTTGTGGGGTCAAATCCGCATTCATATGGGTTTGCTTTTTCTGAGTATAGATTTATTTGGGGGAGTCAGAATGCAACCGTGATTAACGCTAGGGATAGTAAAATATTAATGAAGATGGCAGTGTACAGGTTGATTACTCTCTTCTGGATTTCTTCAGAATCTACTAATTGGAAGTCAGTTATATTAATTATACTAAGGGAGTATGATCCTCATCAATAAATGGAGACATATAGGAAAAGTCAGACTACGTCTACAAAATGTCAGTATCATGCTGCGGCTTCGAATCCGAAGTGGTGTTTTGATGTAAAGTGAAATTTTAGTTGTCGTAGTAGGCAAACAATAAGGAATGTTGATCCAATAATTACATGGAGTCCGTGGAATCCAGTAGCTATGAAGAATGTTGATCCATAGATACCGTCTGAAATGGAGAATGATGTTTCAAAGTACTCTGAAGCTTGGAGGATGGTGAAGTAAAGTCCTAGTATAATGGTAATTAGTAAGGCTTGATTTATATGGTTTCGTTTACCTTCTATTAGGCTATGGTGAGCTCATGTGATTGAAACGCCTGATGCTAGAAGTACTGATGTGTTGAGTAGTGGGACTTCTAGAGGATTAAGTGGTAGAATTCCTGTTGGGGGTCAGCAGCCTCCTAGATCATGTGTTGGTACGAGGCTAGAGTGATAGAACGCTCAGAAAAACCCTGCAAAGAAGAATACTTCTGAGACGATAAATAGGATTATACCGTATCGGAGTCCTTTTTGTACAATAGGAGTGTGGTGGCCTTGGTAGGTTCCTTCACGAATTACGTCTCGTCATCACTGATATATTGTGAGGGTATTAGTAAGTAGACCGAGGGTTAATAGTGTAATTGAACTATAGTGAAATCATATTACTAGGCCTGATGTTATAAGGAGGGCTGAAAAGGCTCCAGTTAATGGTCATGGACTTGGGTTAACTATGTGGTATGCATGAGTTTGGTGGGTCATTATGTATTATCATGTAGATACAGGCTTACTAGGAGGGTAAATACGTAGGCTTGAATTAATGCTACTGCGAATTCTAGAACTGTGAGTAGAAGTAAAATGATAAATGTAATGGTGGCTGTTGGTGGGCTAATATTCATCAGTACTATAGTGGCTCCTCCAATTAGGTGTATTAATAAGTGTCCTGCGGTAATGTTAGCTGTAAGTCGTACTGCTAATGCCATAGGTTGAATAAATAGGCTAATTGTTTCGATAATGATAAGTATTGGAATTAATGAAATTGGAGTTCCTTGTGGAAGGAAGTGGGCTAGGGAGCTTTTTAGTTTATGTCGGAAGCCTGTGATTACGGCTCCAGCCCATAGTGGAATAGCTATGCTTAGATTTATGGATAGTTGGGTAGTAGGTGTAAATGTATGTGGTAGAAGGCCTAGGAGATTTGTTGATCCAATAAATATAATTAGGGATACGATTATTAGAGCCCATGTTCGTCCTTTTGGTGTGTGAATTAGCATTATTTGTTTGATAATAAGTTTAATTAGTCAGTGTTGGAAAGAATGGAGTCGGTTGTTAATTAGGCGTTTTGAGGATGGAAATAGGATAGGAGGAAATATAATGATGGTTACAACGATTGGGAATCCTATTATTGTTGGGGTAATGAATGAGGCAAATAGATTTTCGTTCATTTTGATTCTCAAGGGGTTTTTACTTTTATAGTTGTTAGTGATTTTGGTGAAGGTGCCAGTGGGAATGTTTGTGATGAGATTTTTAGTTGAAACAAGATAAATAGGGTAATTATTGATGAGACAATTGTGATAAATCATGTTGATGTATCTAATTGTGGCATATCACTATGGAGATTTTAAGGTCTCTAACTTTAACTTAAAAGGTTAACGCTCTTAGCTTCACAGTGAATTTAAATTATTGAAGCAGATCAGTTTTCGAAATATTTTAGTGGAACTATTTCAAGGACGATGGGCATAAAGCTATGGTTAGATCCACAAATTTCGGAGCATTGGCCATAGAATAATCCTGGTCGGTTTGATGTTACTGTTGCTTGATTTAGTCGGCCTGGGATAGCGTCAGTTTTAAGTCCTAGTGAGGGGACGGCTCATGAGTGGAGGACGTCTTCAGATGAAATTAATATACGGATTGGAAGTTCTATTGGTAGGACAACTCGGTTGTCAACTTCTAGCAGTCGTAGTTCGCCGGGTTTCAAGTCGTTTGTTGGGATTATATATGAATCAAAGCATAAGTCTTCATAGTCGGTGTATTCGTAGCTTCAGTATCATTGGTGTCCTATAGTTTTCACGGTTAAGACAGGGTTGTTAATTTCGTCTATTATGTAAAGAATGCGTAAAGAGGGTAGAGCAATTATGATAAGGATTACGGCTGGTAGAATAGTTCAAATGGTCTCAACTTCTTGTGCATCTATTGTGTTCGTATGTGTTAGTTTTGTTGTTAATATTAGTGAGATGATATAGAGGACTAAGGAGCTAATTAGGAAAACAATTATTAGTGTGTGGTCGTGGAAGTTTATTAATTCTTCCATAATAGGGGATGTGGCGTCTTGTAAGCCAAGTTGGAATGGGTAGGCCATATAAGATATATAGATTATTGGTCTATAATTTAACTTTGACAAAGTTATGTAATTGTTTTACTAATATCTTATTGAGAAAGACATATAGGATATGAGGTTGGCTTGAAACCAATTTTGGGGGGTTCGATTCCTTCCTTTCTTATTTTACTTTTACATAGGTTGGTTCCTCGAATGTATGATATGGTGGAGGGCAGCCGTGAAGTCATTCTAAATTTGTTGAGGAGTATGATACTGATATTACTTCTCGTTTTGAAGCAAAGGCTTCTCAGATTATAAAGATCATAATGAGTACAGCTGTTAGTGAAATGAATGATCCTATAGAAGAGACAGTATTTCATGTGGTATAAGCATCTGGGTAGTCTGAGTAGCGTCGTGGTATTCCTGAGAGGCCTAGGAAATGTTGAGGGAAGAATGTTATGTTTACCCCTACAAACATGATGGCGAAGTGGGTTTTTGCTCATGTATCATCTAGGGTGAAGCCTGAAAATAATGGGAATCAGTGAACAAATCCTGCTATGATAGCAAACACTGCTCCCATGGATAGAACGTAGTGGAAGTGGGCTACTACGTAGTATGTATCGTGAAGCACGATGTCAAGGGAAGAGTTGGATAGGACAATTCCGGTTAGACCACCAACTGTAAATAAGAAAATAAAGCCTAAAGCTCATAGTATAGCTGGAGATCATTTAATGTTTCCTCCGTGTAGAGTTGCAAGTCAGCTGAATACTTTGACACCAGTAGGAATTGCGATAATTATAGTGGCTGATGTAAAGTAAGCTCGTGTGTCTACATCCAACCCTACTGTGAATATATGATGGGCTCATACAATAAAGCCTAGGAAGCCAATGGACATTATTGCTCATACTATTCCTATGTAGCCGAAAGGTTCTTTTTTCCCAGAGTAGTAAGTAACTACGTGTGAAATAATCCCAAATCCTGGTAGGATGAGAATATAAACTTCTGGGTGTCCAAAGAATCAGAATAGATGTTGGTAGAGAATTGGGTCCCCTCCTCCAGCAGGATCAAAGAAAGTTGTGTTCAGGTTGCGGTCTGTTAATAGTATGGTAATGCCTGCGGCTAGTACTGGTAGTGATAATAGGAGTAGTACGGCTGTAATAAGTACGGATCAGACAAATAGGGGAGTTTGGTATTGTGTTATAGCTGGGGGTTTCATGTTGATAATGGTAGTAATAAAATTAATTGCGCCTAAAATAGATGAGACTCCAGCTAAATGGAGGGAGAAAATTGTTAGGTCTACTGATGCTCCAGCATGAGCTAGATTTCCGGCTAGAGGTGGGTAGACTGTCCATCCTGTTCCTGCTCCGGCTTCTACTATTGATGATGCTAGGAGAAGGAGGAATGATGGTGGTAAGAGTCAAAAACTTATATTATTTATTCGCGGGAATGCTATATCTGGGGCTCCGATTATAAGTGGGACAAGTCAGTTTCCAAATCCTCCAATTATTATTGGTATTACTATGAAGAAAATTATAACAAATGCATGGGCAGTTACGATAACATTATAGATTTGGTCATCTCCTAAAAGTGCACCTGGTTGACCTAATTCTGCTCGAATTAAAATGCTAAGTGCAGTACCTACTATTCCTGCTCAGGCTCCGAATAGTAAATATAGGGTTCCAATATCTTTATGATTGGTTGAGAATAGTCAACGATTAATGAACATAGGTAAAATGGCTGAGTAAGCATTAGACTGTAAATCTAAATACAGAGGTTTAAACCCTCTTTTTACCAGAGGTCTTAAGGTGATATTCATGTCGAATTGCAAATTCGAAGGTGTAGAGAAATCCTCTACTAAGACTTCTACCGCCATTTTTTTTTTTCGGCGGTAGAAGTAGATTGAAGCCAGTAATAGGGTATTTAGCTGTTAACTAAATTTTCGTAGGTTTAACTCCTACCAATCTAGTTGAGGTCTTAGCTTAACTAAAGCAATTGATTTGCATTCAGTAGATGTAGGATGAAGTCTTACAGTCCTTATCAGAAGTTAAACTTGTGTGTTTTCTTAGGGCTTTGAAGGCTCGCGGACTAGTATATCCTAAACTTCTAGGTAATTAGTTGTGGTGCTAGGGGTAGGGTTATTGTACTTACAATAGCTAGGGTGGAAAATATTAGGTTGGGTTTAGTCTTTGTTTGGTGAGCTATCATTTTTGAGTTATTGTTGGTTGGAAATATTGTTAGAGAAGTAGAATAAATTAGTCGGGTGTAAAAGAATAGGTTTAGTAGGGCTATTATTGCTATGAGTGTTGCTATAATTAGACAGTTATTTTTTATAAGTTCCGTGATGATAACTCATTTTGGTAAAAACCCTGTTAGTGGTGGAAGGCCTCCTAGTGATAGCAATATCAGTGAAATTATGGTTAGTGCTGCTGGGGCTTTGTTTCATAGAAGTGAAATTGAGTTAATGGTTATAGAGTTGTTCAGTATAAGTGCTATGAATATAGGGATTGTAAGAATGATATAGATTATGAGGTTGAGTAGTGTGAGGGATGGGCTATAAGGAAGGATTGCTAATATTCATCCTATATGGGCAATTGATGAGTAGGCTATAATTTTTCGTATTTGTGTTTGATTAAGTCCTCCTCATGCTCCTATGAAGATAGAAGTGATTGCTAGTGTTAGAATGATGGTGGGGTTAAGTAATGGGTATATTTGGATCAAAATTGATAGGGGGGCAATTTTTTGTCATGTAAGAAGGATAAGTCCTATATGCAGTGGAATTCCTTGAGTTACTTCTGGTAATCAGAAGTGGAATGGGGCGAGACCTAGTTTCATGGATAGGGCTATTAATGTTATGTTGAGAATAAGGTTGTTTGTTTGTTGTTGAAATATTCATGTTCCTAATTGTTTATAGTTGAGTACGATGGCCAGGAGGATAATTATTGAGGCTGTTGCTTGTGTGACGAAATATTTTGTCGCTGCTTCAGTTGATCGTGGGTTTTTTTTATTAATTAGTATAGGGATAATTGCTAGTAGGCTAAACTCTAGGCCTACTCATATTAGTATAAGGTTGGTGCTAGATATTGTGATTATAGGACCCAAAAAAATTGTGAAGTAGATGATGGCAAGGGTGATGGGATTTATTAGTACGGGAAGGGTTTAAACCAACGTTTTCGGGGTATGGGCCCGATAGCTTAATTAGCTGACCTTACTATTAGGATAAGGTGTTTAGGTAGCACGAAGAATTTTGAATTCTTAAGTGTAGGTTCAATTCCTATTGTCCTAGAAATAAGAGGGTTTAAACCTCTATAATTTACTCTATCAAAGTAACTCTTTTATCAGACATATTTCTATATATATGGTGGTATTCCTGCTGTAAAGATTGGTAGAGAGATATGCCATATACATAATGCTAGTGTTAGAGGTAAAAAGTTTTTTCATAGAAGATGTATTAGTTGGTCATAGCGGAAGCGTGGGTAGGATGCTCGGATTCATAGGAATGTTGATGATAATAGTAGGGCTTCTGTTATGAAGTTGGTTGAGTAAAGTTCTGGTGTATAAATGTAATATAGGGGTCCTAGGAAGATAATGGTTGTTAGGGCATTTATGAGAATAATATTAGTGTATTCTGCTATAAAGAATAGTGCAAATGGGCCGGCTGCGTATTCTACGTTAAATCCTGAGACTAATTCTGATTCCCCCTCTGTTAGGTCGAAGGGGGCTCGGTTTGTTTCTGCTAGGGTTGAGATAAATCATATTATGGCTATGGGTCAGGCTGGGAGTACTAATCATATGTGTTCTTGGGTTGTAATAAGTGTTTGTAGGGAGTAGGATCCGCTTATTAATAGTACTGATAAAAGGATAATAGCTATGGTTACTTCATATGAAATTGTTTGGGCTACGGCTCGTAAAGCCCCGAATAGTGAGTATTTGGAGTTTGAGGCTCATCCTGACCATAGAATGGAATAAACTGATAGGCTGGATGTTGCTAGGATAAATAGAACTCCTAAGTTTAGATTGATTAATGGGTGTGGTATTGGCAAGGGGACTCATAGACTTAGTGCTAGTGTAAGTGATAGGGTTGGTGCGATGATAAATAAAGATATAGAGGTTGTTAAAGGGCGTATTGGTTCTTTTATAAATAATTTTATGGCGTCTGCAAATGGTTGAAGGATACCGTATGGGCCTACGATGTTAGGGCCTTTTCGTAGTTGTATATACCCTAGGATTTTTCGTTCTACTAGTGTTAGGAAGGCTATGGCGATTAGGATGGGGATGAGGAGTGTTAGAATATTAATAAAGAACACTATTAGGGAGAGGATTTGAACCTCTGGGGACAAGGTTTTAAGTCTTACGCAATTTCCTGGCTCTGCCACCCTAATAACCTTCTCTAGGGTTAGAGGATGTACATATATATTTTATTTAGATTTTATTCATAAATTAAGTTGAGAGCGCTTATTTATAAGGTGGCTCTATTTCTCTTGTCCTTTCGTACTGGGAGAAATTGTGAATAGATAGAAACCGACCTGGATTACTCCGGTCTGAACTCAGATCACGTAGGACTTTAATCGTTGAACAAACGAACCATTAATAGCTTCTACACCATTGGGATGTCCTGATCCAACATCGAGGTCGTAAACCCTAATTGTCGATATGAACTCTTAAATAGGATTGCGCTGTTATCCCTAGGGTAACTTGGTCCGTTGATCAAAAAATGTATTGGGTCAATAAGATATGTTGGATGCTACTTTGACTTGTAGGTCTAGGTTATAATCATTCGGAGGATTTTTTATTCTCCGAGGTCACCCCAACCGAAATTTCGGACTTACACTATAGTCTTTGGTCCATTAGGTTTAATAGGTAAAATAGATAAGTCTTATAATTTAAGCTCCATAGGGTCTTCTCGTCTTATTATTATATTTCAGCCTCTTCACTGAAAGGTCAATTTCACTGATTGAAGATAAGAGACAGTTGAACCCTCGTTTAGCCATTCATGCTAGTCCCTAATTAAGGAACAAGTGATTATGCTACCTTTGCACGGTCAGGATACCGCGGCCGTTAAACTTTAGTCACTGGGCAGGCAGTGCCTCTAATACTTGTGATGCTAGAGGTGATGTTTTTGGTAAACAGGCGGGGTTCTTGTTTGCCGAGTTCCTTTTATCTTTTTAGATCTTTCCTTAGGGCATTCCGGTGTTGGGTTAACAGGGTAGGTATAGGTGGACTATTTATAGTGTAGTTTTTGCCTATAGTCTGATTAACTAACAATGGTTATCCGAGTTGTTATATGCGTATGCCTGGAGAATATAATTCTTGTTACTCATACTAACAGTGTCACATCTATAAAGTTATAGATTAACCCAATTTTAAGTTTAGGAAGTTGATGTAAATTGTGGGATTAGATGAAATCTTATGTTGAGCTTGAACGCTTTCTTTATTGGTGGCTGCTTTTAGGCCTACAATGGTTAAAGGCTGTTTTGTTAATTATTCACTATTAAAGGTTTTTTCCGTTCCAGAAGAGCTGTCCCTCTTCTGGCTATAATTTAAACTTACTTTTTGATTTTGTTGTTTTTTTAGCAAGTTTAAAGTTGAACTTAAATTCATTTTTTGGGTAACCAGCTATCACCAAGCTCGTTAGGCTTTTCACCTCTACCTAAAAATCTTCTCACTATTTTGCCACATAGACGAGTTGATTCATAAAATTGTTTTTAGGTAGCTCGTTTGGTTTCGGGGTCTCTAGCTGTAATTCTTTTAGTTAGAAGTTTTCTAGTTAATTCATTATGCAAAAGGTACAAGGTTTAATCTTTGCTTATTTATACTTTTAATTAGTCTTTCATCTTTCCCTTACGGTACTAGTTCTATAGCTCCTAGGTGTACGAATTTCTTTCTCCAATACTTTTTAGTGGGTTAAATGTTTTGATTTATAAAATAGTATGATTATATTTGTGTAGGGCTAGGGCTAGGTTTAGTTCAGAGTGTTCATTAGTCATGAATTCTTCTGGGTGTAGGCCAGATGCTTTAATATTAAGCTACACTATGGTTATTCCAAGCACACTTTCCAGTATGCTTACCTTGTTACGACTTATCTCCTCTCATAAACGGGTTGTGTAGGAATTAATTATGTTAAGTTTAATTTATTTGAGGAGGGTGACGGGCGGTGTGTGCGTACTTCATTGCTCGATTCAATTAAGCTCTCTATTCTTAATTTACTACTAAATCCTCCTTAATCCTTTAGTTTCATAAAGGGTATAGTAATGTTCTTTTAGAAGAAAATGTAGCCCATTTCTTCCCATCTCATTGGCTACACCTTGACCTAACGTTTTTATGTTTGATTCTTTTGCTTACTCTAGTACCTTTTTAGGGTTTGCTGAAGATGGCGGTATATAGGCTGAATTAGCAAGAGATGGTGAGGTAGAGCGGGGTTTATCGATTATAGAACAGGCTCCTCTAGATGGATATAAAGTACCGCCAAGTCCTTTGAGTTTTAAGCTATAGCTAGTAGTTCTCTGGCAAATAGTTTTGTTAAATTTAATTATTTAGGTTTATGGCTAAGCATAGTGGGGTATCTAATCCCAGTTTGGGTCTTAGCTGTCGTGTATTATAAATGATTAGAATTACTTTCGTTATTGAGTTTAGGTCCTAACAATGAATTTTCACATATAAGTTGGATTTTAATTCTATTTATTTATTTATAGTTGACACATTTTACGCCGGAAATAATTAGTTTGGGTTAATCGTATGACCGCGGTGGCTGGCACGAAATTTACCAACCCTAAGAGGTATAACTTAGTCAAACTTTCGTTTATTGCTTAATATTTATCACTGCTGAGTCCCGTGGGGGTGTGGCTAGGCAAGGTGTCTTAAGCTATATTAATGTGCTTGATACCCTCTCCTTAAAATTTAGATAAATGTTTAAGGGATTTTACACCGGTCTATGGAGGTTTGCATGTGTAATTTTACCTCTAATTAATTATAAGGCCAGGACCAAACCTTTGTGTTTATGGGATAAAATTATCCATCTAAGCATTTTCAGTGCTTTGCTTTTTATTAAGCTACATTAAC